TAGTCTGATAGGAAATAAGATATTCAAATAAATAATTTTATAGCGAATGACTATTCATCTATTGTATTTTCATGCAAATAGGGGGCAAGAAAACTCTATGGAAAGATGGTGGTTTAATTCGATGTTGTTTAAGAAGGAGTTCGAACGCAGGTGTGGGCTAAATAAATCAATGGGCAGTCTTGGTCCTATTGAAAATATTAGTGAAGATCCAAATCGAAAAGTGAAAAACATTCATAGTTGGAGGAATCGGGACAATTCTAGTTGCAGTAATGTTGATTATTTATTCGGCGTTAAAGACATTCGGAATTTCATCTCTGATGACACTTTTTTAGTTAGTGATAGGAATGGAGACAGTTATTCCATCTATTTTGATATTGAAAATCAGATTTTTGAGATTGACAACGATAATTCTTTTCTGAGTGAACTAGAAAGTTCTTTTTATAGTTATCGAAACTCGAGTTATCTGAATAATGGATTTAGGGGCGAAGATCCCTACTATAATTCTTACATGTACGATACTCAATATAGTTGGAATAATCACATTAATAGTTGCATTGATAATTATCTTCAGTCTCAAATCTGTATAGATACTTCCATTATAAGTGGTAGTGAGAATTACGGTGACAGTTACATTTATAGGGCCCTTTGTGGTGGTGAAAGTCGAAATAGTAGTGAAAATGAGGGTTCCAGTAGACAAACTCGCACAAAGGGCAGTGATTTAACTATAAAAGAAAGTTCTAATGATCTCGAGGTAACTCAAAAATACAGGCATTTGTGGGTTCAATGCGAAAATTGTTATGAATTAAATTATAAGAAATTTTTAAAATCAAAAATGAATATTTGTGAACAATGTGGATATCATTTTAAAATGAGTAGTTCGGATAGAATTGAACTTTTGATCGATCCGGGTACTTGGGATCCTATGGATGAAGACATGGTCTCTCTGGATCCCATTGAATTTCATTCGGAGGAGGAGCCTTATAAAGATCGTATTGATTCTTATCAAAGAAAGACAGGATTAACCGAGGCTGTTCAAACAGGCATAGGCCAACTAAACGGCATTCCCGTAGCAATTGGGGTTATGGATTTTCAGTTTATGGGGGGTAGTATGGGATCCGTAGTCGGAGAGAAAATCACCCGTTTGATTGAACACGCTGCCAATCAAATTTTACCTCTTATTATAGTGTGTGCTTCTGGGGGGGCGCGCATGCAGGAAGGAAGTTTGAGCTTGATGCAAATGGCTAAAATATCGTCTGCTTTATATGATTATCAATTAAATAAAAAATTATTTTATGTATCAATCCTTACATCTCCGACAACTGGTGGAGTGACAGCTAGTTTTGGTATGTTGGGGGATATCATTATTGCCGAACCCAATGCCTACATTGCATTTGCAGGTAAAAGAGTAATTGAACAAACATTGAATAAAACAGTACCCGAAGGTTCACAAGCAGCAGAATACTTATTCCAGAAGGGTTTATTCGACCTAATTGTACCACGTAATCTTTTAAAAAGCGTTCTGAGTGAGTTATTTAAGCTCCACGCCTTTTTTCCTTTGAATCAAAAGTCAAGCAAAATCAAGTAGAGCACTAAGTTCAATTATTTTATTTGTGTTTGTAGCAAAAAAAGTAGTTAGTTTATCGGAATCAAAGTAAATAAGATAATAATGGCCTTTTCTTTGGTGATAGAATATCTAATTGTAGAAAGAATCAAAACTAAAGTTGAGGATAACTCTTTTTTTGACCTATATTCCTGATTACGAATCAAGAAGCCTTTATCACCATCACCAAGAGTGAGTTATTCCTTTCGTGAAATTAGGAAAATAAAACGAATTTCTTCTTGTCTTAGGTATATAATTTGAAATTTAAATATAGATAATAGAGTTTTGTATCTTTCTCTATCTCCCGAAAAACCATTTTAGCTAAAAATTCATGTTGGGTCGGATTCGAACGAATCTTTCGATAATCTGTAAAAAACTCTTTATCTATTTTTAGAAAATTAGAAGACAAGAACAAAAGAAATGAAGAAAAATCATAAAGTTTATTATCATACATATCTTTCTCATGTAGGAGATGAATAAGTCCATTTATTTAGTTCTACAGTTCTTTGCACTTATTCTTATTATACGTACTCAGTTAGGTTTAGATATATAGATACTTAGATCTATACTAAGAATTTTAAATTCTTAAAATTCTATTAATAATAAATATTATCTAATTAGAATTCAAATTCTTAATTTAATTATTAATTATAATTATTACAAGATATCTTTATTTATATAATAACATAATAAGAGATACAAATAGTAAATCGAGGTACCCCTTCTATGACAAATTTGAACCTTCCATCTATTTTTGTGCCGTTAGTAGGCCTAGTCTTTCCGGCATTTGCAATGGCTTCTTTATTTCTTCATGTTCAAAAAAACAAGATTGTTTAGATCCGCTGGGACCCAATCTCATCCATTTTTTTTGAAAACGTGGACTTGTATCATAACACGGAT